TGGATCTACTACCCGAAACTTAATGCGTAATCTCAGCATTCAATGTGTATTCCTGAATAATCTCATTTTTCAATTATTCAACTATTTAATTTTACCAAGTTCAATGTTAGCCAGATTAGTCAACATTTATATGTTTCGATGCAACAACAAGATGTTATTTGTAACAAGTAGTTTTGTTGGTTGGTTAATTGGTCACATTTTATTCATGAAATGGCTTGGATTGGTATTAGTCTGGATACGGCAAAATCATTCTATTAGATCGAATAAGTACATTCGATCTAATAAGTACCTTGTGTCAGAATTGGGAAATTCTATGGCTCGGATCTTTAGTATTCTCTTATTTATTACCAGTGTCTACTATTTAGGCAGAATACCGGAACCCATTCTTCGTAAGAAACTGAAAGAACCCCCCAAAAAAAAGGCGGAAGGTGAGGAAGAAGGAGAAGAAGGAGAAGAAGGAGATGTAGAAATAGAAAAAACTTCCGAAATGAAGGGGATTAAACAGGAACAAGAGGGATCCACCGAAGAAGATCCTTCTTCTTCCCCTTTTTCGGAAGAAAGGGAGGATCCGGACAAAATCGAGGAAAGGGAAGAAATCCGAGTGAATGGAAAGGAAAAAACAAAGGATGAAGTCGACTTTCACTTTACAGAGACAGGCTATAACAAAAGCCCCGTTTATGAGGATTCTTATCTAAATAGGAATGCGAACCAAGAAAATACGAATAAAACTTTTCTTTTAGCCCCGGAAAAATCTCTTCTTTTTCTTTTCGATTATAACCGATGGAACCGCCCACTTCGCTACAAAGAAAATAACAAATTGGAAAGGGTTGTACGACCTGAAATGTCACAATATTTCTTTGACACCTGCCAAAGTGATGGAAAACAAAAAATTGCTTTTACCTATCCACCAAGTTTGTCAATTTTTGGGGAAATGCTAAAAAGAAGAGTATGGTGGTCTACAATAGAGAAAACTCTCTCTAATGATAATGAATTTGACAACTATTGGATTTATTCCAACAACAGAAAGGGGAATAAGACAAGTAAGGAATTTCGAAATCGAATTGAAGCTCTCGACAAGAAATCCCCTTTTCTAGATATACTGGAAACAAGAATTCGATTGTGTAATGATAGTGAAAAGGAATATTTTCCTAAAGCCTATGATCCTTTCTTAAGTGGGCACTATCGCTTAACAATGACAAATTCACCTGCTAAAGATAAAGAGTCGATAGAAAATGATAAAGAGTCGATAGAAAATGATAAAGAGTCGATAGAAAATTTAACAGAAACCTTTGATATAAATCGGATTTACGCTATCCTTTTTGCGGATCCCGATTTCGAAGAATTTGAGCGGCAACCGGATGCATTTGATAAAAAACCCTTTTTAATCGAAATGGAGAATTTTTTAACTTTAACTAGCAAATTTGATAAACAATTAAAATTGACTAAAAAAAAGAAAAGATTTTTAAAATTTTTATTGAATGCCATTAAAACCGATACTAATAATACAAAGGAATCTATTAAACAATCTAATGCAAAGGAATCTATTAACGAATCTGAATCTATTAACGAATCTGAAGAATGTATTAGAATAAAAGAAATCACTAAAAAAGTCCCTCTATGGCCAGACAAATTAATCACCGAATTAGACCAACAAGTTCAAGAAAACGACACGGAAGGCATCTTAGTCCAACATCAAATTCGCTCAAGAAAAGCCAAATACATAACGATTTTGTATCAAAAAGAAAATGAAGAAAATAAAAATGAAGAAAATGAAAATGAAGAAAACGAAAATGAAGAAAATGAAAATGAAGAAAATGAAAATGAAGAAACTCAAACTAAAGAAACTCAAAATAAAGAAACTCAAACTACTGACTCTGATGACTCTGATTCTGATGGTGCGAATCCGACACACGAAGTAGCTTTGCTAAGTTATTCACACCAACCGGACTTTCGGCGAGAACTAATTAAAGGTTCTATCCGCGCTCAAAGGCGTAAAATGGTAATTTGGGAACTGTTTGAAGGAAACCCGCACTCTCCCCTTTTTTTGGATAGAGTCAAAAGATTCCCCCGCCTACCGTTTGATATATCCAAAATTTGTAAAGTTATTTTTACAAATTGGACAGACAAGGGGATAGAATCCGAAATTGTGGAGTATATAGATATAAAGGCAGAACAAAAAAAAAAAAAAAATGAAGATAGGATAAAAAGGGAAGAAATGCGGATGGGGATAGCGGAGGCATGGGATAATGTCCCATCGGGGCACCTAATAAGGGGATGCACGTTAATAACTCAATCTATTCTTCGAAAATATATTGTAGTGCCTTCATTGATAATAGCAAAAAATATTGGACGTGTGTTATTATTGCAATCTCCTGAATGGTTTGAGGATATACAGGAATGGAAGCGAGAAATGCATGTTAAATGTACCTATAATGGTATCCAATTATCGGAAACAGAATTTCCAACAAATTGGTTGACGGATGGTATTCAGATAAAAATCTTATTTCCTTTCTACCTGAAACCTTGGCACATACGACCCTCTGATAGAGATCTAATCGGAGAGGAAAACCAAAAAGATGATTTTTGTTTTTTAACAGTTTGGGGACGGGAAACTGACCTTCCTTTTGGTTTTCCCAGAATTCCAAAAGGAGATTCTTTTTTTGACCCCATTTTTAAGGAACTACAAGGAAAATTGAAAAGGGCGTATTTCTTAGTAAAAACAAAATTAGTTTCAAAAGAAACAAAAAAATTCATTAGTGAAGCGGTTTTTTTTATACTAAAAAGGTCTTTATTTCTAAGACTAATACTAGTAATACTAAAAGAACGTTCAAAATTCAACCCAACTTTTAGCTTAAGAAATGTATCAGAATCGAATGAAATTACAAATGAAATTACAAACCAAAAAGATTCTAGAATCAGCAATCAAATAATTGATGAATCATTTAGTCTATTTCAATATCAAAATTGGAAAAATTATGCACTGACAAAAAAGAAGTATCTAACAAGTAGAACAAGCACAATTCGAAATCAAATAGAAAGAATTACAAAAACAAAAATAACCCCATCCGGCGTATATATTAATCCTACCGAAAAGGAGTATAATGCTAAAAGATTCGAATCGACAACAAATATTTGGCAAATATTAAAAAGAAGAAATGCCCGATTAATCTCTCAATTAGATTGTTTTATAAAGATTTTCCTTGAAAAAATATACATAGATATTTTTTTAGCTATTATTAATATTCCCAGACTCAATATACAATTTCTTTTTGAATCGATAAAAAAAATGCCGGATAAGCCCATTAATGAAACAGATCAAGAAAGGCTTAATAGAAAAAATCAAAATATAATTGACTTTATTTCAATTTCAACTCTAAAAAAAAAAAAATCAACTAATAGTCTTAGAAATTTGTCACAAGCATATGTATTTTATAAATTATCACAAACCCAAGTTAGTAACAAATTAAGATCTGTTTTTCAAAAAAAAAATCATGGAATTTCTTTTTTTATTAAGGCTAAAATCAAAGATTCCCTTGAAACACAAGGAATACTTCATTCTAAATTAAGTCATAAGAAACTCCCGAATTCTGAAATGAATGAATGGAAAAACTGGTTAAGGGGACATTATCAATACACTTTATCTCGTATTAAATGGTCTGGATTAATACCACAAAAGTGGAGAAATAGAGTTAAGCTTAAGCTACGTCATAAAAATCAAAATTCCAAGGGTGATTCATATGACAAAGTTCAGTCCAAAAGGGAAGGGAATTCTAGGAATTCTGAAGTATATTACTTAGTGAATCAAAAAGACAATTTTCAAAAAAGCTCTAGATATGATCTTTTATCATATAAATCTATTAATTTTAATTATGAAAATACGAGGGACTCATCTATTTCTAAATCAAGCTCGCAAGTCGAATTAAAAAAGAACGAAGATATTTCTTATAAATACAACACGCGTAAAGATAATTTTTCTGATCTATATATATGGAGAAGTCTCCCTATTAATAATAATAAAAAGTTTCATAATAATACTTATATCAATATTACAGATATACAACAAAATCCCGATAGAAAATATTGTGATTGGAAAATTCTAAATTTTGATCTTAGACGCCAACTTACTATTGAGTCCTGCATCAAACTGGATATCGCGAGAAATGAAAATGCTCAGATTGATACTAACAATTATCAAATTATTGAAAAAATTGATAAAAAAAGCCTTGTTTATCTTACAATTCCGCAAAAGCTCCAAACCAATTTACCAAAACCCCGAAAAGGTTTTTTGGATTGGATGGGAATGAATGAAGAAATACTAAATGGTGACATCTCAACCCTGGGATTTTGGTTCTTCCCAGAATTAGTCCTACCCTATAATCTATATAAAAAAAAACCGTGGCTTATACGAAGTAAAATCCTTCTTTTAAATTTGAATCTAAATGAAAATGCTCTTAGTGAAAAGAAAAACATCAAAGGAAACCAAAAACAAAAAGGGGAATCCGTTTCAAATAAAAAAATAAAGAATCAAAATCGAAATCAAAAAGATCAAAAAGAACAAAAAGATAAAAAAGAAAAAGAATCGGTCGAAAGCAAAAGAGATCTTAGATCAAATGTACAAAAACAAGGGAATGCTGAATCTGTTCCTTCAACAAATCACGAAAAAGATATTGAAGATCCGTCCCAAGGGGTAAAGAAAAAGATAAAGAAAAGTATTGCAGAAGTACAACTAGATTTACTCCTAAAACGTTTTTTAGTTTTTCAGTTGAGATCGCGCGGTACTTTGAATGAAAGAATGATGAATAATATAAACATATATTGTTTGCTGCTTAGACTGCAAAATCCACTCGAAATTACTATATCCTCGATTCAAAGAAGCGAACTGAGTTTAGATCTAATGCCGATTCGGAAAACTAAAACTACACAGCTTAAAGAATTGATGAAAAAGGGGATCATTCTTGTCGAACCCACACGCCTGTCTGTAAAAAATGATGGACAATTTATTATGTATCAAACCTTAGGTATTTCGTTGGCTCATAAGATGAAGCAACAAATTAATCAAGGATATAGAAAAGAACTCTATGGTGATTTACTTGTTCCCGAAACCATTTTATCGCATAGACGTCGCAGAGAGTTGAGAATTCTAATGTCTTTCAATTCAAAGACTTGGAATAAAAATCCAATATTTTCGACTGAGAACAATTGCAGTCAATCCTTGGATTTGGATAAAGAGAACCCTCTTAATGATAGTTACGAGCTCCTTCTTAAGCTTAAGAAAGAGAAGGAGGAATTAATTAAACAGAATGAATTAATTAAACAGAAGAATGAATTAATGAAATTCAAATTTTTTCTTTGGCCTAATTATCGATTAGAAGATTTAGCTTGTATGAATCGCTATTGGTTTGATACAAATAACGGCAGTCGTTTCAGTATGTTAAGGATAAAGATGTATCCGCGGTTGAAAAGTCGTTGATAGTCCATTTTTCCTATATATGCCCTGCGGGGTATATGAACGTAAAGAGATTGACACACCCGCCCCACCTTCCATGTCATTCTAATATAAAATACGAAGACTAAAACCGCAATTAGGCCTACAAATCAATTAACAGAATCTTCTTCATTTTTGCATGGCATAATTTATGCCATGCAAAAATGAAGAAGATTCCTTCTTTTTTTCTTTTTCAGAATAAATTAAATTGAAACCTGGATGGATTAATATGAGTTGATAAAATTAGGAGTTCATAAAGAAATTCAGATTATTGTATATAACACATTAAAATTACTAGCATTATTATTACTCATCGGTAAAATCCATATCTCTAAAAGTGGAAGAGGGAAAATCTTTTATGGTAAAAAGTGCATTCATTTCGGTTATTTCGGAAAAAGAAAGAAGGGGGTCGGTTGAATTTCAAGTATTCCGTTTTACCAATAAAATACGGGGACTTACTGAACATTTGGAAGTACACAAAAAAGACTATTTATCTCAGAGAGGTTTGCGAAAAATTTTAGGAAAACGTCAACGGCTGCTGGCTTATTTGGCAAAAAAAAACAGAGCACGTTATAAAGAATTAATTGGTCAGTTGAGTATTCGAGAGGCAAAAACTCATTAGTTGGAAGAAGCTTTTTAAGTACTTTTTTTTTTGTATTGGTATTTGGATAAACTTGTTTTCACTTTCAATAATTCATGAAAAAAGGAATGGGTAAAAAATTTATGACTGTACCAGCTACAAGAAAAGACCTTATGCTAGTCAATATGGGGCCTCACCACCCATCAATGCATGGTGTTCTTCGACTCGTCGTTACTCTAGATGGTGAAGATGTTATTGACTGTGAACCTATATTAGGTTATTTACACAGGGGGATGGAGAAAATTGGGGAAAATCGAACAATTATCCAATATTTGCCCTATGTAACGCGTTGGGATTATTTAGCTACTATGTTCACGGAAGCAATAACTGTAAATGGTCCCGAACTATTAGGAAATATTCAAGTACCTAAAAGAGCTAGTTATATCAGAGTCATTATGTTGGAGTTGAGTCGTATAGCGTCCCATTTGTTATGGCTTGGCCCCTTTATGGCAGATATTGGTGCACAGACCCCCTTCTTCTATATTTTTCGAGAAAGGGAATTGATATATGACTTATTCGAAGCAGCTACTGGTATGCGAATGATGCATAATTATTTTCGTATCGGAGGAATAGCTGCCGATCTACCTTATGGCTGGCTAGATAAATGTTTGGATTTTTGTGATTACTTTTTAATAGGGGTTGCTGAATATAAAAAGCTTATTACACGGAATCCTATTTTTTTAGAACGGGTTGAGGGCGTGGGCGTTATTGGCGAAGAAGAAGCACTAAATTGGGGTTTATCGGGCCCAATGCTACGGGCGTCCGGAATCCAATGGGACCTTCGTAAAGTGGATCATTACGAGTCTTACGATGAATTTGATTGGGAAGTTCAATGGCAAAAAGAAGGAGATTCGTTAGCTCGTTATTTAGTACGAATCGGTGAAATGGGAGAATCCATAAAAATTATACAGCAGGCTCTGGAAGGAATCCCAGGCGGGCCCTATGAGAATTTAGAAATCCGACGTTTTGATAGAGTAAAGGATTCCCAATGGAATGATTTTGAATATCGATTTATTAGTAAAAAACCTTCTCCAATCTTTGAATTGGGAAAACAAGAACTTTATGTGAGAATTGAAGCCCCAAAGGGGGAATTGGGAATTTTTCTGATAGGAGATCTGAGTGTTTTTCCGTGGAGATGGAAAATACGCCCGCCGGGTTTTATCAATTTGCAAATTCTTCCTCAGTTAGTTAAAAGAATGAAATTGGCTGATATTATGACGATATTAGGTAGCATAGATATCATTATGGGAGAAGTTGATCGTTAAAGATGATAATGGATACAACCGAAATGCAAGCTATCAATTCGTTTTCGAGATTAGAATCCTTAAAAGAGGTCTATGGGATTATATGGCTACTTGTCCCGATTTTGACTCTTGTATTAGGAATCACAATAGGTGTACTCGTAATTGTTTGGTTAGAAAGAGAAATATCCGCAGGAATACAACAACGTATTGGACCCGAATATGCCGGTCCCTTAGGAATTCTTCAAGCCCTCGCAGATGGTACAAAACTACTTTTCAAAGAGAACCTTCTTCCATCTAGAGGAGATGGTCGTTTATTTAGTATCGGACCATCCGTCGCGGTGATATCAATTTTACTAAGTTATTCAGTAATTCCTTTTGGATACCACCTTATTCTAGCCGATCTTGGTATTGGTGTTTTTTTATGGATCGCTATTTCAAGTATTGCTCCCATTGGACTTCTTATGTCGGGATATGGGTCAAATAATAAATATTCCTTTTTAGGTGGTTTACGCGCTGCTGCTCAATCAATTAGTTATGAAATACCATTAACTTTATGTGTATTATCAATATCTCTACGTGTGATTCGGTGTCGTCTAATTAGGTGAAATACAAAATTGTTCCTAGTTATTTTCTTTCTAATTTCTGAGATCTGAGAAAAGGGTTAAGGTTAAATAATGTTTTTCATCTTTTTTAGGCATCATTTGGGTTGATGAACTAAAACAGATAGTTATATGAGTGAAAGAAAACGGCTTTCAAATTTGCAGTAAAAAGTTAAGTCTCATTTCCTATGTACAAGAATTAATTATTAATTAAAACTAAAGTAGAGGCCGTTTGCCCCAAGATTGGTTGCTTAGTTATCATCACTTGAAGCGGGTTTAAACGGGAGGTTGAACAAAATTGAGTGGATGGTTAGAAAGACCAAAATACACAAAGGATTAGTAATGGATATTCTCTAAATAATTTAAGAGGATATTTCTGCACATAAACGGAATTCGAATTGGGACTTTAAGTTAGTAGAAATGATCAAGAAGTACTGCCCACGATTCTGACCTAGAGTATGCTCCGACCCACCGACTAAGTAAATAACTATCAAGAACGAAGTAATCTTTTATTTTGAGTAAAATCCCTTTTAGGAGTATGAGAGAGGAGAATAGGGACGAAAAAAAATAGAATAAAATAATTAAAAAAATCCTTTTCTTCTATCTTTTTGTTAGTTAGAAAGTTAGTTAGAAAGAGAAAACTCTTGGCATGATTCATAAATTAATGGAATGTCGAAGTCTTTTTCGTAATTGAAAAAAATAGGTTGAAATGCCTATATGATGTTGTTATGATGTTGTTACAACAAGGTTTTTATTCAAGGATTAAGTTATTGATTAACAAAAAAAAAATGACACTCCTAAAATGAAAAGATGAGATTAATTCAGAAGCACCCTTTTTTAATATATATTTATATATTTTAAATTATTTTAAATAAAAAATATAGCAAACAGAATTCCGTTGGTCTAATTTTGGGAACTTGGGATAAGTTTTTACTCTATCCTACAAAAAAAATATCAAGATAAAGATACATAAGAATTAAATGTCCTTAGATTTAGTTGTGATCTTTGAGGAGCCGTATGAGGTGAAAATCTCACGTACGGTTCTGTAATAGTGGTAAGAACAGCGATGTTCTAATCGACTATAATTATCTAACAGTTCAAGTACAGTTGATATAGTTGAAGCGCAGTCAAAATACGGCCTTTGGGGGTGGAATTTGTGGCGCCAACCTATAGGGTTTCTCATTTTTCTAATTTCTTCGCTAGCTGAGTGTGAGAGATTACCTTTTGATTTACCAGAAGCAGAAGAAGAATTAGTAGCAGGTTATCAAACCGAATATTCAGGTATAAAATTTGGTTTATTTTACGTTGCTTCATATCTGAATCTACTAGTTTCTTCGTTATTTGTAACAGTTCTTTACTTAGGAGGTTGGAATCTTTCTATTCCATACCTATTCATTCCTAAAATTTTTGACATAAATATAAATAAAGTGGGTAAAGTTTTTGGAACAATAATCAACATCTTTATTACATTAGTTAAAACTTATTTGTTCTTGTTCATTGCTATTGCAACAAGATGGACTTTACCAAGGTTGAGAATAGACCAATTATTAAATCTTGGATGGAAATTTCTTTTACCCATTTCTCTAGGTAATCTATTATTAACAACTTCGTCCCAACTTCTTTCACTGTAAACAATTACAATATTCTATATTCACCACTTATCTCAAACAAGAGAAAGAAACAAGTCTACAATTTTATTCTTTATACACATTCACGATATGTTCCCTATGCTAACTGAATTCACAAATTATGGTCAACAAACAATACGAGCTGCCAGATATATCGGTCAGGGTTTCGCGATTACCCTGTCTCACGCGAATCGTTTACCTATAACTATTCAATATCCCTACGAAAAACTAATAACGTCGGAACGTTTCCGGGGACGAATTCACTTTGAATTTGATAAATGCATTGCTTGTGAAGTATGCGTTCGTGTATGTCCTATAGATCTACCCGTTGTAGATTGGAAATTGGAAAGTGATGTTCGAAAGAAACGATTATTTAATTACAGTATTGATTTTGGAATCTGTATATTTTGTGGGAATTGCGTTGAGTATTGTCCAACAAACTGTTTATCAATGACTGAAGAATATGAACTTTCGAGTTATGATCGTCACGAATTGAATTATAATCAAATTGCCTTGGGTCGGTTACCAACGTCAGTAATTGATGATTACACAATTCGCACAATTTCGAATTCGCCACTAATATAAATAATATAAATAAAAACCCTCTCAATTCAAAAAAATCGCCAATTAGCAATTTAACAATTCAATTTAAAAATTCATTATTTATTATTTAATCATTATTTAATCAAAAATTATAAATTCTATTTATTAATTTTAATTAATAATAAAAAATAATAATAAAAATATTAAATAAAAGAAATTAAGGTTTAGGTTGGATCTATAAAATAAAAATATAAAAAAAATAAGGCTTTTCAAAAAAGTTTCAACTTGTTATTGAATTTTGATTGAAAATGTATTTCTATATTTACAATTTACATTAATATTTATATTAGAGTAATATATATATATTTTTTTTATATTATATATTTTTTATATTTTTTTTAACCCTTTTTCCAGATATTGAATGATTAGGGCTAATAACACTATATCTATCACCCCGCCCCTACCTGTTCAAATTTCATTTATTTAATTAAGTTTAAATTAAGAAATATCAGAAACATAAAATAATGGAGTTACTTCTTTTTTCCTGGTCAGGTCAATAAAATCATGAAATATTTCGATTTTTTTTTTATGGATTTACCCGGGCCAATGCATGATTTTATTTTAGTCTTTCTGGGATCGGGTCTGATCTTAGGAGGTCTAGGAGTAGTATTACTTCGCAATCCAATTTATTCCGCCTTTTCATTAGGATTGGTTCTTGTTTGTATATCGTTATTCTATATTCTATTGAGTTCTTATTTTGTAGCTGCTGCGCAACTACTTATTTACGTAGGGGCTGTAACTGTTTTAATTCTGTTTGCTGTGATGTTCATGAGTGATTCAGAATATTACAAAGATTCTCGCCTCTGGACTGTTGGGGATGGGGTTACTTCGGTGGTTTGTACAAGTCTTTTTTTTTCACTAATTACTACTATTACAGATACATCATGGTACGGTATTATTTGGACTACAAGATCAAACCAGGTTCTAGAACAAGATTTGATAAGCAATAGTCAACAAATTGGAATTCATTTATCAACGGATTTTTTTCTTCCATTCGAACTCATTTCACTAATTCTTTTAGTTGCCTTAATAGGTGCAATTGTTGTAGCTCGTCAATAAAAAATCAGCAATTAAAATATTCCATGCTCGTTCTATGTGATTCAATCAAATCAATTCAATTATTATTTAGATTGAAATGAATGAGATTGCTAAGGAGTTGCTTAATGATGCTAGAACATGTACTTGTTTTGAGTGCCTATTTATTTTCTATAGGTATCTATGGGTTGATCACAAGTCGAAATATGGTTAGAGCCCTTATGTGTCTTGAACTTATATTGAATGCAGTTAATATAAATTTTGTAACATTTTCTGATTTTTTTGATAATCGTCAATTAAGGGGAGATATTTTCTCAATTTTTCTTATAGCCATTGCAGCTGCTGAAGCAGCCATAGGGCTGGCTATTGTTTCATCAATTTATCGTAATCGAAAATCAACTCGTATTAACCAATCGAATTTGTTGAATAAGTAGTATTAATCATAAGAATTCGAATATTCTTAAAGAAATTAAAATTTAAGGTATAATCTTCTCTGCAAAGGAAACATAAACAGAAGAAATCAAAGTATTTTGGCCCTTTCTTTTATAATATATAATAAAGCAGCCCAGAAGTAAATGGTAAATTGATTGGAAAAATTCTGATAACTTGTTGATTTACCTGGTATCTATAAATATAGCATTTGTTTAGAAGCTTACTAGGTCGAAAATTTATAACGTTTAAAAATGTATAGATCCAATGTCACATTCAGTAAAGATTTATGATACATGTATAGGATGTACTCAATGTGTCCGAGCCTGCCCGACCGATGTATTAGAAATGATACCTTGGGACGGATGTAAAGCTAAACAAATTGCTTCGGCTCCAAGAACGGAAGACTGCGTTGGTTGTAAAAGATGCGAATCCGCCTGTCCAACGGATTTCTTGAGTGTTCGGGTTTATTTAGGGACTGAAACAACTCGCAGTATGGGTCTAGCTTATTAATACGTTCCAATAAACTCTACTTGAATCCATTTTCTTTTTTTTTTTTACCGACAAGACCCGTGCTCAAAAATATCTTGAGCACGGGTCTTTCTGGTCCAAGCGCATCTTGTCTTTACCACGAATTTTTTTCCTTGGTTAACAATAATTGTAGTTTTTCCAATAGCTGCGGGTTCCTTAATTTTCTTTCTCCCCCATAGGGGAAATAGGGCCGTTCGTTGGTATACTTTATGTATCTGTATTTTAGAACTCCTTCTAACGGTGTATACATTCTGTTATCATTTCCAACCGGACGATCCATTAATCCAACTATTGGAGGATTATAAATGGATCCCCCTTTTTGATTTCCATTGGAGATTGGGAATAGATGGACTTTCTATAGGACCCATTTTACTAACAGGATTCATCACCACCTTAGCTACTTTATCGGCTTGGCCTGTTACTCGAAATTCTAGATTATTTCATTTCCTGATGTTAGCAATGTACAGCGGGCAAATAGGATTATTTTCTTCTCACAACCTTTTACTTTTTTTTCTGATGTGGGAGTTAGAATTAATTCCCGTTTATCTACTTCTATCCATGTGGGGAGGAAAGAAACGCCTATACTCAGCTACAAAATTTATTTTGTACACAGCAGGGGGCTCCGTTTTTCTCCTAATGGGAGTGCTGGGTATAGGTTTATATGGTTCTAATCAACCAACATTAAATTTTGAAACCTCAGCTAATCAGTCGTATCCTGTGGTCTTAGAAATAATATTTTATATTGGATTTTTGATTGCTTTTGCTGTCAAATCGCCGATTATACCCCTCCATACGTGGTTACCAGATACCCACGGAGAAGCACATTACAGTACTTGTATGCTTCTAGCTGGAATCTTATTAAAAATGGGAGCGTATGGACTGGCTCGTATCAATATAGAATTTTTATCTCATGCCCATTATCTATTTTCCCCTTGGTTAGTGGTAGTAGGCGCAATCCAAATAATTTATGCAGCTTCAGCATCTCTTGGCCAACGTAATTTAAAAAAAAGAATAGCCTATTCTTCTGTATCGCATATGGGTTTCCTAATTATCGGAATTGGTTCTATAACTGATACAGGACTCAACGGAGCTCTTTTACAAATAATCTCTCATGGATTTATTGGTGCTGCACTTTTTTTCTTGGCAGGGATAACTTATGATAGAACCCGCCTTCTTTATCTTGATCAAATGGGCGGAATAGCTATCACAATGCCAAAAATATTCACGATGTTTAGTAGCTTTGCGATGGCTTCCCTTGCATTACCGGGTATGAGTGGCTTTGTTGCGGAATTGATAGTATTTTTTGGAATAATTACGAGTCAAAATTTTTTTTTAATGCCAAAAATACTAATTACTTTTGTAATGGCAATTGGAATGATATTAACTCCTCTTTATTCATTATCTATGTCACGTCAGATTTTTTATGGATCTAAGCTTTTTAACGTCCCAAACTCTTATTTTTTTGATTCTGGACCCCGAGAGTTATTTCTTTCGATTTCCCTCTTGTTACCCGTACTGGGTATTGGTATGTACCCGGATCTCGTTCTTTCACTATCGGTTGACAAGGTTGAAGTTATACTATCTAATTCTTTTTCTAAATAGGTTTTTGCTATTCACGATTTTAAAACCTTTCACTTTACAATTAAAAAGTTGTAGAATGAAAAAAGAGAACCTTTCTTTCGCCCAATAAAATTTATATATAAAAAAAAAAAACAAGAATTTGAACCCAATATGGGGACGAACCATGCGAATCAAATATTGTATTGATTCGCATGGTTCGTCCCCATTCACCTAAAATTTTTTTATATGTACTATAATGTGAATGTGTTGGGTTCGTGCGCTACTTTCGTGAATTCAATTAGATGTTAATGTAAACGAACCATAACTATGTAGTCCTAGTCCTAATAGATTAACCCCAAAATAGCATATCCAAATTATAAGAAAGCCTATAGACGCTACAATTGCCGAATTTGCACCTTGCGGGTTTATATTTGTTCGAGTATGTAAATAAATCGCGAATACGATCCAAGTAATAAATGCCCAAGTTTCTTTTGGATCCCAATTCCAATAGGATCCCCAAGCTTCATTAGCCCATACTGCTCCTGACAGAATACCTATGGTTAAAAATAAAAATCCTAGACTAATAATACGATAACCCCAATAATCCAATTGTTGAATTAATTGAAATCTGTAATAATTCTTACTCGAAAAAAAAGAAGTAGTTTGTAAAAAATTGCTCCTTTTATTCATGTATTCAATTTCACCAACGAAAAAGGACTCTTTTAATAAATTTAATAAAAGAGTACTTTTACGAAAAATCTTTCTCGTTTTTCGAAATGTAATGACTACAAGTGCTACTGATAATAATGATCCGCATAAGAGGGATGCATAGCCCAATATCATCATAGTTACGTGCATTAATAACCACTCGGATTGAAGGGCGGGTACTAATATTGAAGATTGGTGTATTTGAGTTAAAAGTCCGGAAGAAGCAAAGCCCTGGGTAAAAATAGCGCTTGAACCGGTTATTGCGCTTAAAAAATTTTTATTTTTTTTGAAATAAGGAACTATATGAACTATATGAATAAGGGAGAAACACCACGAAAGGAAGATTAATGATTCATATAAATCACTTAGTGGAAAATGACCCGAATAAATCCAACGCGTAACTAACAATCCTGTTATACAGGAAAAACTAACTATCAGACCCTTTTCGGATGAATCGTATAACTGTATGATTTCATCTACGCCAAAAAGGGTTATTAAACGAATTGTAATTACGATTGAAACAATAGAAAGGGAAATATGAGTTAATATATGTTCTAAGGTTGAAAATATCATAAAAAAAAAGAAGAGTCTTTGAAATAGAATTTGGGAGTTGAATTGATTATAAGATCTATTTCTCTTTTTTAGAAGATTACATGCCGCTACTCGGACTCGAACCGAGATGCTCTAGCACTGCTTCCTAAGAGCAGCGTGTCTACCAATTTCACCATAGCGGCTTGTCTTGAACTTATAATAGCTTATGAAAAAAGAATCGTCGAGATTGAAGAAGCCAATTTAGTGCAATATTTTTTGTTATTTTTCATAAAAAATGAAATACAAAATAATAATAAAAAAAAATAATAATAGGGATTGGAAAGTTCGTTATTTTTGTTTAAGGTCTTAGCCTCTTGAGGTTTTTCTTGTATTGTCTGTTCTCTTCGAATTGAACTCTTGTAACTAGAAAGAGAAGGTTCTACCCTAACAAAAAGTTTTTGTTTTCATTTTTAATGAACTCTTTTTTCTCATTTTTTGAATTTCAGAAATTTACCATTCTATATTCTATATAGTAATTCATCGAAATATATAAAAAAGGGTTAAGTAGGGTTAAATTGAATCTATTACTCTATTACTTTTACTTTCAATAAAAATGAAATTAAAAAAAAAATTCCCCTTTTTATAGATATAGATAGAGAAAAAAGGAGAAAAATACCAAATTTTTTTATCCTAACGCTAATAACCAAACAGTTCGATGGGGAAAAACCCTCTCCCCATCTTGTAAATTAGAAAATCCACTAAAAAAAAAAAAAGAAGGAAAACCCCTTTCTATCTTGTATTTATGTGTTTGTCAACAAAAACAAGGAAATTTTTATATTTGTATTTTTAAAATTCAGTAAAAACGAAATTTATATTTTTTTAAAACTTCTTTTTTTAAATATAAAAAAGAGGGAATTGAGTTAAACTAATCAATAAAAAATTCAAAAGTTTTTAGCAAATAGTAAATGGGTCAATTTCTTTTTTCGAGTTCATTCGGATTCGCTAATTAAAAATTTCACTAAGGCGATACTTATACTTATACTTAATTACTATACATTTACTTAATTACTATTACTTATACTTTATTTGTTAATTTTTTTGTTGCACAAAAAAGCTTTTTGAATTTCCTGTAAAAAGAGATTTCCCTAACGAAAAAGCTTTTAAGGCTATCCAATCCGCCTTCCTTTTCCAAATCTTTTTCCGAATACGCCTTTTTGATGGAGAAATACGTTTTTTTGGAACGGCCATTTAAGATACCAAGGATTACTTATTGTTTTAGTTGGATGTGAAAGACATCTATTGTTCAAACCAAATCCTTCTTTACTTTTTTTATTCTATTTTTTCTTATTCTTGAATTAATTTTCCTTTCGAACAAAAAGAAAGCTAGGGGGGAAGATATATGAAAATCGCATTTAGACAAAAAACTTCGGGTACTCTAAATACTAGAAATAGCTAAATAGAGACAGACGAAGATATGTGATTTTTTTATTCCATAGAATCCCTGTAAAATTGTTTTTTCGTACTTTCTTTATTTGATATTCTTTCTCATTAAAGTCTATATCTATAGAATTAAAATCTGTTGCACCGTAGGAATCAAATGAAATATTAATAAAAAAAAGAATCCAACCTTCCATTTGCATTTTCTTTTTTATTAACCGGTTAACGGGGTAGGTTTCTTTTTCAAATTGGAAAAAAATAAGGAATTACTCCGGTTTTCTATTATTTATATCATTTTCCCAAATCAAACTTCTTGGTTTGAATTGAATATTGAATATTTGAAGTATTTATAATAAAAAAAAAATAAATAAAGAAAGTTAAGAATAAGTAAATAAGGATAAATTAATAGGTATAAGTAACGTAAGGGGAAAGCGCCTATAAATTTTTATTAAACTGACGTTAATTTAGTCAATATCTTGACTTTTTTTAACTCCTTTCAAAGAGGTAAGATCCAGTCAATCAGAAAGAATAAATTAGGAAATTCACAAAGCTTTTTATGCAACAGACATATCAATACGGGTGGCTCATACCCCTCATCCCACTTCCTGTTCCCATATTACTAGGGGTGGGACTTCTTCTTTTTCCCACGACAACAAAAAATTTTCGTCGCATGTGGTCTCTTCAGAGTGTTTTATTGTTAAGTATAGTCATGATTTGTTCAATGAATCTGTCTATTCAACAAATAAATAGCAATTCTAGCTATCAATATGTATGGTCTTGGATCATTACTAACGATTTTTCTTTAGAATTCGGCTATTTGATAGATCCACTTACTTCTATTATGTCAATGTTAATCACTACCGTTGGAATTTTGGTTCTTATTTATAGTGAAGATTATATGGCTCATGATCAAGGATATTTGAGATTTTTTGCTTATATGAGTTTTTTCAGTACTTCCATGTTAGGGTTAGTTACTAGTTCAAATTTGATACAAATTTATATTTTTTGGGAATTGGTCGGAATGTGCTCCTATTTATTAATAGGATTTTGGTTCACACGACCTCTTGCAGCAAATGCTTGCCAAAAAGCTTTTGTAACAAACCGTGTAGGGGATTTTGGTTTATTATTAGGAATTTTAGGTTTTTATTGGATAACGGGTAGTTTCGAATTTCAGGATTTATTCGAACTATTCAATGACTTAATGTCTAATAATCAGGTCAATTTCTTATTTGTTACTTTGTGTGCTGGTCTCTTATTTGCTGGTCCCGTTGCTAAATCTGCACAATTTCCCCTTCATGTATGGCTGCCCGATGCTATGGAAGGGCCTACTCCAATTTCCGCTCTTATACACGCTGCTACTATGGTAGCGGCAGGAATTTTTCTTGTAGCCCGGCTTCTTCCGCTTTTCATAGTTATACCTTCCATAATGAATTTAATCTCGTTGATAGCAATAATGACTGTGTTATTGGGAGCTTCTTTAGCTCTTGCCCAAAAAGACATTAAGAGGGGTTTAGCCTACTCTACAATGTCTCAATTGGGTTATATGATGTTAGCTCTTGGTATGGGGTCTTATCGAAGTGCTTTATTTCATTTGATTACTCATGCCTATTCCAAAGCATTGTTATTTTTAGGCTCCGGATCTGTTATTCATTCAATGGAAGGAATTGTTGGCTATTCGCCCTATAAAAGTCAGAATATGATTCTTATGGGAGGTTTACGAAAACATTTACCAATTACCAAAAATGCTTTTTTATTAGGTACACTCTCTTTGTGTGGTATTCCACCTTTGGCTTGTTTTTGGTCCAAAGATGAAATTCTTAATAATACCTGGTTATATTCCACGATTTTCGCAATAATAGCCTGGGTTACTGCCGGATTAACCGCATTTTATATGTTTCGGATATATTTACTTACTTTTGAGGGACATTTAAATGTTTATTTTCAAAATTATAGTGGCAAACAAAAAATACCTTTCTATTCAATATCTCTATGGGGTAGCGGAATTTCAACCAAAATTAATCAAAAAATTCGGTTAGTAGGAATGACTGATGATAAAAGTTCTTCCTTTTTTTCAAAAATAACATTTCGAATTGATGATAATGGTAGAAATATGACACGACCATATATTACTATTCCTAATTTTGAGAATACCAAATTTGAGAATAAAAAACTTGATTCCTATCCTTATGAATCAGACAATAATATGCTATATCCTCTGCTTGTATTGGGCTTATTTACTCTCTTCGTCGGTTTTATAGGAATTCCTTTGAATCAAGAGGGAGGCAATGTTGATATATTATCTAAATGGTTAATTCCGTCGATAAATCTTTTGCATAAAAAGTCGCATAATTCAACAGATTGGTATGAATTTTTGAAAGATGCAATTTTTTCAGTCAGTATAAGTTATTTAGGAATATTTATAGCGTCTTTTTTATATAAATCGCCTTATTCCTCTTTACTAAATTTGGATTTAAAAAATTCAGCTGTTAAGGGTTTCCCTCGGGGACCTTTTGGGAAGAAAATGCTCAATGCTATATATAGTTGGTCATATAATCGTGCTTATATAGATTTTTTTTATAAAAGATTCTTAACTGGGGGGGCTAGGGCATTGGCCCAATTAACTCATTTTTTTGATCGACGCATAATTGATGGAATTACGAATGGAGTTGGTTTTCTTAGTTTCTTTATAGGAGAAGTTATCAAATATGTAGGGGGCGGACGCATTTCTTCGTATCTTTTCTTCTATTTATCATATGTAGTCATTTTTTTTTTTTATTTCTTTTCTTTTTTTTCTTACTTAAGCTCTTATTGGTAAAACGGAATACTTGAAATTCAACCGACCCCCTTCTTTCTTTTTCCGAAATAACCGAAATGAATGCACTTTTTACCATAAAAGATTTTCCCTCTTCCACTTTTAGAGATATGGATTTTACCGATGAGTAATAATAATGCTAGTAATTTTAATGTGTTATATACAATAATCTGAATTTCTTTATGAACTCCTAATTTTATCAACTCATATTAATCCATCCAGGTTTCAATTTAATTTATTCTGAAAAAGAAAAAAAGAAGGAATCTTCTTCATTTTTGCATGGCATAAATTATGCCATGCAAAAATGAAGAAGATTCTGTTAATTGATTTGTAGGCCTAATTGCGGTTTTAGTCTTCGTATTTTATATTAGAATGACATGGAAGGTGGGGCGGGTGTGTCAATCTCTTTACGTTCATATACCCCGCAGGGCATATATAGGAAAAATGGACTATCAACGACTTTTCAACCGCGGATACATCTTTATCCTTAACATACTGAAACGACTGCCGTTATTTGTATCAAACCAATAGCGATTCATACAAGCTAAATCTTCTAATCGATAATTAGGCCAAAGAAAAAATTTGAATTTCATTAATTCATTCTTCTGTTTAATTAATTCATTCTGTTTAATTAATTCCTCCTTCTCTTTCTTAAGCTTAAGAAGGAGCTCGTAACTATCATTAAGAGGGTTCTCTTTATCCAAATCCAAGGATTGACTGCAATTGTTCTCAGTCGAAAATATTGGATTTTTATTCCAAGTCTTTGAATTGAAAGACATTAGAATTCTCAACTCTCTGCGACGTCTATGCGATAAAATGGTTTCGGGAACAAGTAAATCACCATAGAGTTCTTTTCTATATCCTTGATTAATTTGTTGCTTCATCTTATGAGCCAACGAAATACCTAAGGTTTGATACATAATAAATTGTCCATCATTTTTTACAGACAGGCGTGTGGGTTCGACAAGAATGATCCCCTTTTTCATCAATTCTTTAAGCTGTGTAGTTTTAGTTTTCCGAATCGGCATTAGATCTAAACTCAGTTCGCTTCTTTGAATCGAGGATATAGTAATTTCGAGTGGATTTTGCAGTCTAAGCAGCAAACAATATATGTTTATATTATTCATCATTCTTTCATTCAAAGTACCGCGCGATCTCAACTGAAAAACTAAAAAACGTTTTAGGAGTAAATCTAGTTGTACTTCTGCAATACTTTTCTTTATCTTTTTCTTTACCCCTTGGGACGGATCTTCAATATCTTTTTCGTGATTTGTTGAAGGAACAGATTCAGCATTCCCTTGTTTTTGTACATTTGATCTAAGATCTCTTTTGCTTTCGACCGATTCTTTTTCTTTTTTATCTTTTTGTTCTTTTTGATCTTTTTGATTTCGATTTTGATTCTTTATTTTTTTATTTGAAACGGATTCCCCTTTTTGTTTTTGGTTTCCTTTGATGTTTTTCTTTTCACTAAGAGCATTTTCATTTAGATTCAAATTTAAAAGAAGGATTTTACTTCGTATAAGCCACGGTTTTTTTTTATATAGATTATAGGGTAGGACTAATTCTGGGAAGAACCAAAATCCCAGGGTTGAGATGTCACCATTTAGTATTTCTTCATTCATTCCCATCCAATCCAAAAAACCTTTTCGGGGTTTTGGTAAATTGGTTTGGAGCTTTTGCGGAATTGTAAGATAAACAAGGCTTTTTTTATCAATTTTTTCAATAATTTGATAATTGTTAGTATCAATCTGAGCATTTTCATTTCTCGCGATATCCAGTTTGATGCAGGACTCAATAGTAAGTTGGCGTCTAAGATCAAAATTTAGAATTTTCCAATCACAATATTTTCTATCGGGATTTTGTTGTATATCTGTAATATTGATATAAGTATTATTATGAAACTTTTTATTATTATTAATAGGGAGACTTCTCCATATATATAGATCAGAAAAATTATCTTTACGCGTGTTGTATTTATAAGAAATATCTTCGTTCTTTTTTAATTCGACTTGCGAGCTTGATTTAGAAATAGATGAGTCCCTCGTATTTTCATAATTAAAATTAATAGATTTATATGATAAAAGATCATATCTAGAGCTTTTTTGAAAATTGTCTTTTTGATTCACTAAGTAATATACTTCAGAATTCCTAGAATTCCCTTCCCTTTTGGACTGAACTTTGTCATATGAATCACCCTTGGAATTTTGATTTTTATGACGTAGCTTAAGCTTAACTCTATTTCTCCACTTTTGTGGTATTAATCCAGACCATTTAATACGAGATAAAGTGTATTGATAATGTCCCCTTAACCAGTTTTTCCATTCATTCATTTCAGAATTCGGGAGTTTCTTATGACTTAATTTAGAATGAAGTATTCCTTGTGTTTCAAGGGAATCTTTGATTTTAGCCTTAATAAAAAAAGAAATTCCATGATTTTTTTTTTGAAAAACAGATCTTAATTTGTTACTAACTTGGGTTTGTGATAATTTATAAAATACATATGCTTGTGACAAATTTCTAAGACTATTAGTTGATTTTTTTTTTTTTAGAGTTGAAATTGAAATAAAGTCAATTATATTTTGATTTTTTCTATTAAGCCTTTCTTGATCTGTTTCATTAATGGGCTTATCCGGCATTTTTTTTATCGATTCAAAAAGAAATTGTATATTGAGTCTGGGAATATTAATAATAGCTAAAAAAATATCTATGTATATTTTTTCAAGGAAAATCTTTATAAAACAATCTAATTGAGAGATTAATCGGGCATTTCTTCTTTTTAATATTTGCCAAATATTTGTTGTCGATTCGAATCTTTTAGCATTATACTCCTTTTCGGTAGGATTAATATATACGCCGGATGGGGTTATTTTTGTTTTTGTAATTCTTTCTATTTGATTTCGAATTGTGCTTGTTCTACTTGTTAGATACTTCTTTTTTGTCAGTGCATAATTTTTCCAATTTTGATATTGAAATAGACTAAATGATTCATCAATTATTTGATTGCTGATTCTAGAATCTTTTTGGTTTGTAATTTCATTTGTAATTTCATTCGATTCTGATACATTTCTTAAGCTAAAAGTTGGGTTGAATTTTGAACGTTCTTTTAGTATTACTAGTATTAGTCTTAGAAATAAAGACCTTTTTAGTATAAAAAAAACCGCTTCACTAATGAATTTTTTTGTTTCTTTTGAAACTAATTTTGTTTTTACTAAGAAATACGCCCTTTTCAATTTTCCTTGTAGTTCCTTAAAAATGGGGTCAAAAAAAGAATCTCCTTTTGGAATTCTGGGAAAACCAAAAGGAAGGTCAGTTTCCCGTCCCCAAACTGTTAAAAAACAAAAATCATCTTTTTGGTTTTCCTCTCCGATTAGATCTCTATCAGAGGGTCGTATGTGCCAAGGTTTCAGGTAGAAAGGAAATAAGATTTTTATCTGAATACCATCCGTCAACCAATTTGTTGGAAATTCTGTTTCCGATAATTGGATACCATTATAGGTACATTTAACATGCATTTCTCGCTTCCATTCCTGTATATCCTCAAACCATTCAGGAGATTGCAATAATAACACACGTCCAATATTTTTTGCTATTATCAATGAAGGCACTACAATATATTTTCGAAGAATAGATTGAGTTATTAACGTGCATCCCCTTATTAGGTGCCCCGATGGGACATTATCCCATGCCTCCGCTATCCCCATCCGCATTTCTTCCCTTTTTATCCTATCTTCATTTTTTTTTTTTTTTTGTTCTGCCTTTATATCTATATACTCCACAATTTCGGATTCTATCCCCTTGTCTGTCCAATTTGTAAAAATAACTTTACAAATTTTGGATATATCAAACGGTAGGCGGGGGAATCTTTTGACTCTATCCAAAAAAAGGGGAGAGTGCGGGTTTCCTTCAAACAGTTCCCAAATTACCATTTTACGCCTTTGAGCGCGGATAGAACCTTTAATTAGTTCTCGCCGAAAGTCCGGTTGGTGTGAATAACTTAGCAAAGCTACTTCGTGTGTCGGATTCGCACCATCAGAATCAGAGTCATCAGAGTCAGTAGTTTGAGTTTCTTTATTTTGAGTTTCTTTAGTTTGAGTTTCTTCATTTTCATTTTCTTCATTTTCATTTTCTTCATTTTCGTTTTCTTCATTTTCATTTTCTTCATTTTTATTTTCTTCATTTTCTTTTTGATACAAAATCGTTATGTATTTGGCTTTTCTTGAGCGAATTTGATGTTGGACTAAGATGCCTTCCGTGTCGTTTTCTTGAACTTGTTGGTCTAATTCGGTGATTAATTTGTCTGGCCATAGAGGGACTTTTTTAGTGATTTCTTTTATTCTAATACATTCTTCAGATTCGTTAATAGATTCAGATTCGTTAATAGATTCCTTTGCATTAGATTGTTTAATAGATTCCTTTGTATTATTAGTATCGGTTTTAATGGCATTCAATAAAAATTTTAAAAATCTTTTCTTTTTTTTAGTCAATTTTAATTGTTTATCAAATTTGCTAGTTAAAGTTAAAAAATTCTCCATTTCGATTAAAAAGGGTTTTTTATCAAATGCATCCGGTTGCCGCTCAAATTCTTCGAAATCGGGATCCGCAAAAAGGATAGCGTAAATCCGATTTATATCAAAGGTTTCTGTTAAATTTTCTATCGACTCTTTATCATTTTCTATCGACTCTTTATCATTTTCTATCGACTCTTTATCTTTAGCAGGTGAATTTGTCATTGTTAAGCGATAGTGCCCACTTAAGAAAGGATCATAGGCTTTAGGAAAATATTCCTTTTCACTATCATTACACAATCGAATTCTTGTTTCCAGTATATCTAGAAAAGGGGATTTCTTGTCGAGAGCTTCAATTCGATTTCGAAATTCCTTACTTGTCTTATTCCCCTTTCTGTTGTTGGAATAAATCCAATAGTTGTCAAATTCATTATCATTAGAGAGAGTTTTCTCTATTGTAGACCACCATACTCTTCTTTTTAGCATTTCCCCAAAAATTGACAAACTTGGTGGATAGGTAAAAGCAATTTTTTGTTTTCCATCACTTTGGCAGGTGTCAAAGAAATATTGTGACATTTCAGGTCGTACAACCCTTTCCAATTTGTTATTTTCTTTGTAGCGAAGTGGGCGGTTCCATCGGTTATAATCGAAAAGAAAAAGAAGAGATTTTTCCGGGGCTAAAAGAAAAGTTTTATTCGTATTTTCTTGGTTCGCATTCCTATTTAGATAAGAATCCTCATAAACGGGGCTTTTGTTATAGCCTGTCTCTGTAAAGTGAAAGTCGACTTCATCCTTTGTTTTTTCCTTTCCATTCACTCGGATTTCTTCCCTTTCCTCGATTTTGTCCGGATCCTCCCTTTCTTCCGAAAAAGGGGAAGAAGAAGGATCTTCTTCGGTGGATCCCTCTTGTTCCTGTTTAATCCCCTTCATTTCGGAAGTTTTTTCTATTTCTACATCTCCTTCTTCTCCTTCTTCTCCTTCTTCCTCACCTTCCGCCTTTTTTTTGGGGGGTTCTTTCAGTTTCTTACGAAGAATGGGTTCCGGTATTCTGCCTAAATAGTAGACACTGGTAATAAATAAGAGAATACTAAAGATCCGAGCCATAGAATTTCCCAATTCTGACACAAGGTACTTATTAGATCGAATGTACTTATTCGATCTAATAGAATGATTTTGCCGTATCCAGACTAATACCAATCCAAGCCATTTCATGAATAAAATGTGACCAATTAACCAACCAACAAAACTACTTG